CAAGAAGCTCTGGTCCTGGAGGTATAATATCAACCACTTGACGTCCATCTGATGCATCAACTATGGTTATTTCATACCCCCCCTTTTCTTTACGTACTATTCTGCTTACTATACCGGCTGATGTAGCATTATAAACTGTATTGTTACTCTTGCTACCATCAGGGTAAATCTGACCCCTTCCTCTGTTCCCACCTACATATATAGGATATTTTAAGAAGTGAACGTCTTTTTTCGTAGCAGGGTCGGGAGAAAGAATGGGAAAGACGATTTCACTATATTTCTGACCGGGAACAGGACCTATCACAAGAATATTTCTTTTATTAGGACGATAAGACTGAAAAGAAAGATTGCCCATCTTTTCTTTCATTTCGGGAGAAATACGATCGGGGGGGGCTAATTCGAATCCCTCGGGTAAAATAAGAACAGCTCCTACATTTAAAGCTCCCTTTTTACCATTAGCAAGAACTTGTTTCAGTTGCATATCATAAGGAATTCGAACAACTGCTTCAAATACAGTATCAGGAAGTACAGCTTGCGGAACTTCAATATCCACGGGCTTATTAGCTAAATGGCAATTGGCACATACAATTCGACCAGTTGCTTCTCGTGGATTTTCATAACCCTGCTGCGCAAAAATGGGATATGCATTTGAAATAGATGCTCGAGTTATTACATATATCATGATCGATAAAGAAATGGATCGAGTCATCTGTTCTTTTACCCAAGAAAAAGTATTTCTATTTTGCATGGTCCAATCATAGATCCCGGAATTTCTACAATAAATTCGATAGGTAGCTAAGTAGAATTCCCTATCCACAAGTTTGCCATTGTATTGATTGTACTGAAAGAATTGTACTGGTGGAATATGGTATGAATACCTTGAACTGAAAAGGTAGAAGTATAAAGAATAAGTAAGATTTTAAATGATTTCTTTATATACGAAGCAAAATTCTGATTTGATTGATATCAAGAGATCTAATAAATTTATCATTCATTCATTGAATGATAAATTACTACAAGGGAAGGAGATACACGATTTAAAAAATGGAAGATCCAATATTTCACAATTGTATCTAGAATCACTGGGAAAGTGGAAACAAGACCAGATATAATCTGATCGTTCTGAGCCAATCCAAAATCGTTGTAGATCGAACCAATCATTAGTTCCCAACCATGGGTCGAGTGAAATCCGATCCATAAATCAGTAACTAAAAGAATAGAAAAAGCTTTTATTGTGTCACTTAAGTTATAGAGAAATTCCTGAATCCAAGAATTCAGAATGAAAAGTTCTTCATTACCCAGAATAAAATAACCACTTAGAATAGCGAAACAGATTAAATTTGTCGATAAATGCAAAATTATATGGAAATGAGATTCATTGTGTCTTTTGACCAATTGTATTGTTTCCTTGTGCAATACTATACGAAGCCCTTGCCCTTGTATATGTGTGTCCGAGTACTGCTTTATCTTTATCATCTCGTCCAACAGGAATAGTTCTTCTAATTCCATAAAATTTTCGAGAACATTTTTCTCTTGAATCTCATTCAAAAGGATTTTGGATTGCCTGGTATTCCACCAATTAAGAACCCAAGTTTCTACACTTTTATTAAATGAGAGAGAAACCCACCAGGGCAAAAAAAGTATAGACACAAGATATGGTAGGGAAGCGAATGCTTTCTTTTTTTTCATTATGTATCTGTGATGTTAATGAACCTGTTTCATTCGTCGATTCTATCTTAGATTTCTATGAAGCGCGAGTTCTATAACAAGAGCCTATAACTCTAACAAGAACCAAGAACAAGGTATCGAATCTATGGGTCTTTTCCTATTTTTGTTTTTGTGTAAGAATTAAGTCTTTGTATCTAGAATACAACATAGAAAAAGGGACCTTTTCGAATGAAAAATAAAGAAGTAAATATTCTTTCTAGATTCCGGAAATCTAAATTAGTAAAATTGGAACCAATTCCATCTTCATTTATTCCTTTCGATGAAGACTCGAAAAACTATTTGAAGTAACGAATATTATTTGTATTTTAAGACGAACCCTACCAGATCCTTTAATTCTTTTATTTCTATTTCGAATTCGAAAGATTTCACTTTTTAATCGAAGCGCTTTTAATCGCAGCGCGGGGATAGGGTATCAATTAAAAATCGGGGACCTAAAAAGAATAATTTTGTTTTTACGAAAACAAAAGAAAAGACATGTTAAGATATTTGATGAATCTATACTTAACTTAGATTAGACTTCTTAATGAAACTGACCTTTAACTAGATATAAAAGAGTGAAGCTGGGGCGCCATGCATATGCGTCCTCCTGCTTTTTTTATTTGTATTTGAGATGTATGATGTATGTGAACTGCTGCCCCAACAGAACGGTAAAATCGAATATAGCAGCTTTTGCTGGAATGAGCATTTTGAAGAAGCTGCAGTTGTCTTAAAAAGATAATTAGTAAGTTCTTCTCTCATGCTGAGATTTCTTCTTCATTTCATTCAATTGGTACGCGCAAGAAATAGGACAATTCGGCAGCTTTTTGTTCAATTTCTCGTGGAGTAAAATTCTCATCAGTACGAGTCAAGGGAATGGCTCCTTGACCCCGGATTTCCATATAAAGGACACGGCGAGTAAAAAGACCCTCTCTCACCTCCATTCTGATTGATTGGATATCTTTCAGAAAGAAACGAAGGAAGATGCGACGATTTTTTCCAGGGAATCCCCAACGAAAAAGGCACATTATCCCTTCTTTTCTATCGAATCGGTCATAACCACTACCTACATTCCATGAAATTGTGCACCACAAATAAGAACTAATGAATAGACCCGCGATCCCATAGAAAGACATCACGATCCCTTGTGGGAAAAAAACAATTTGCTGAGACGGAAATACGGATATCAGATTCCTACCAAGATAACTGGAAGTTCCAACCACTAAGAATCCTAGTGAACCTAAAAAAAGGATACAGGCCCAGCAAAAATTACTTGTTTTTCGAGATCCCATTAGAAGTTCTATCCATATATGTTCTGATCGCCAGTTCATACTATACTAGATCCAGTTGCATTCGATTGGAATTGAGAGAATAACCAAAATGATTTTACTTTTCTTGCTTGATTCCGAAGTAACTTCCATCAACTAGCAGTATTCTGACGTGAACCATTAGGAATAATTAGTTAGATACATTGAGTTTCTATTTCAAAGATTCAAAAAAAAATATTTGCTGATCATTTTTAATTTAATTGATATTGATTAAACTATAACCGCATATACATAAATTAATGCATATATTATGCATCGGTATACATAACAATTCTTCCGTTTGTTTTCTGAAAGGCCACATATCATATATCCTACCATATTACACTAAAAAAGTATTTGTATGATGATCCAGCGTTGAAATAAATTAATGAGATTCGGTCCCATCATATTTAGACAATCTTATTTCTTTGGACATAAAGAGATAAAGAAGCCATTGCGATTGCCGGAAAAACTAGGCCCACTAAAGGAACAAAAATAGAGGGAAAGTTCAAATCTATCATAGAGCGGATACCTCGATTTCATATTTGTACCTATTATAATTATAAAGATATCTTATGATAAGTCTACCTATTAGGTATTAGAAAAAATATGAACATAATCTTAATATTCTTAATATAAAGTACTTAATAATAAATAAGTACAAGGAATGTAGAACTAAATGAAGTTTAACTATTCCTCTTTCTACACGAATATGTATGACAATCCACTTTACATAAATTTTATTCTTCTTCTCCCATCCTTAATTTTATTTATATCTTTTCTTTCAAAACAAACAAAGGTTTTTTTTTATTTTTTATGAATTCGCGACTTTAACCAATCTTATCCCAATCTTATCCAACAAACAAAACAGGGGTTCTCGGTAAATAGAAATAACTTATATTCGATATTCTTATTTTTATATTTTTATTTATTCTCATAGAATATTCATTCTAATTATTTAATTATTTGATTCTATATTTATAATAGAGAGATGATTATTCCTAATCAGTAAGGGGGGTAGAATAAAAAAAAGGATCCGGAAAGTAATTATCCAAAACTTCCGACTCTTACTACACTTATAACTGATGTCCCAAAAGAAAACACCATCTTCTTAGTTTTGTTTTTTTTTTTTTATTACAATGAACTAACTGCTTATTCGCTACAAATCAAAATAACTGACCCTAGTGCTCTACTTCCATTTTAAAATGAAGAATTTCAACCCCTTTTTATTTAAAAAATTTAAATATTTTTTTTTAATCTTGATTCAAGGGAAGGAAACCCTGTAGCTGAAATAACTCACTGAGAACACCTTTTAAAAGATTACGTGGTACGATTGGGTCGAATAAGCCCTTATGGAATGAATACTCAGCCGCTTGTGAACCGTCGGGTACTGTCTTTTTCAATGTTTGTTCAATTACTCTTTTGCCCGCAAACGCAATGTAGGCATTAGGTTCAGCAATAATGATATCTCCCAACATACCAAAACTTGCTGTAACTCCGCCAGTTGTAGGAGATGTAAGGATTGATACATAAAATAACTTTTTATTTGATTGATAATCATATGAAGCAGAAGATATTTTAGCCATTTGTATCAAGCTCAAACTCCCTTCTTGCATGCGTGCTCCTCCAGAAGCACACACAATAATGACAGGTAGAGATCGATTAGTAGCATACTCGATCAAACGGGTTATTTTCTCACCTACTACGGATCCCATACTACCTCCCATAAACTGAAAATCCATAACTCCAATTGCTATGGGAATACTATTTATTTGACCTACGCCCGTTTGAACAGCTTCAGTTAAACCCGTTTTTTTTTTATAAAAAAAGATGCGATCCCTATAAGGTTCCTCTTCTGAATGAAATTCAATGGGGTCCATAGAGACCATATCCTCATCCATAGGTTCCCAAGTGCCAGGATCAATAAAAAGTTCGATTCTATCTGAACTACTCATTTTCAAATGATATCCACAGTGTTCACAAATATTC